AAATGGTGTTTCTAGCTCCATTTCTAACTCCAAAAGTAGTAGTCCAAATTTTAGGTTTGACTTATACAGAGAAAAACACTACAGAGAATAAAACGAAAGAAAGGGAGAGACTGGAAAAGAAAGAAGAAGCAATTAAACAAAGAAAAATAGAAGAACAAGAAATGGAAGACCGCGAGCTAGTACGGGAACTAGCAGAAGAGATGGCAGAAGACTACCGACTAACCGCAATCGAAGAGTGGGAAAGCGAGTGGCTAAATCAAATAAGCAGAACTTTTATTTTATTATTCCAATCGTATTTTCGAAAATCTATTCTAATACCTGCATTAATAATAGCTAAAAACATCATTCGGATCCTCTTATTCCAAACTCCCGAATGGTCGGAGGATTTCCAATATTGGAAAAACGAAACGCATTTGTTATGCACTTATGATGGAACTCCAGTATCAGAAACAAAATTGCCGAAAGAATGGTTAGACGTAGGTCTTCAAATAAAAATCCTATTTCCCTTTCGTCTAAGACCTTGGCATAGCCCTAAACTTAAACTAAAATTCCTCCAAAAACATAAAGATCAAATCAAAAAGAAAAAGAAATTGCAAAAGAAAATAGAAAAGGAGAAATTGAAAAAGCAAAAACAAATGGAGAAATTGAAAAAGAAAGAAAAAATGGAGAAATTGAAAAAGAAAAATCTATTGAAAAAGCAAAAAGAAATGGAGAAATGGAAAATGAAAGATATATCGAAAAAGAGAAAAGAAATGAAGAAATTGAAAAAGAAAAAAGAAATGGAGAAATTGAAAAAGAAAATAGAAAAGGAGAAATTGAAAAAGAAAAAACAAATGGAGAAATTGAAAAAGCAAAATCTATTGAAAAAGAAAAAAGAAAAGGAGAAATTGAAAAAGAAAAAAGAAATGGAGAAATTGAAAAAGAAAAAGAAATTGAAAAAGAAAAAAAAAATGGAGAAATTGAAAAAGAAAAATCTATTGAAAAAGAAAATAGAAAAGGAGAAATTGAAAAAGAAAAAAGAAAAGGAGAAATTGAAAAAGAAAAAAGAAAAGGAGAAATTGAAAAAGCAAAAACAAATGGAGAAATTGAAAAAGAAAGAAAAAATGGAGAAATTGAAAAAGAAAAATCTATTGAAAAAGCAAAAAGAAATGGAGAAATGGAAAATGAAAGATATATTGAGAAAGAGAAAAGAAATGAAGAAATTGAAAAAGAAAAAAGAAATGGAGAAATTGAAAAAGAAAATAGAAAAGGAGAAAAAGAAAAAGCAAAAACAAAAGGAGAAATTGCAAAAGAAAAAAGACAAGGAGAAAAAGAAAAAAGACAAGGAGAAAAAGAAAAAGCAAAAACAAAAGGAGAAATTGCAAAAGAAAAAAGACAAGGAGAAAAAGAAAAAGCAAAAAGAAATGGAGAAATTGAGAAAGAAAAAAGAAAGGGAGAATTTGAAAAAGCAAAAACAAAAGGAGAAAAAAGAAATAGAGAAATTGAAAAATATATTGATAAAGAAAAGGGAAACGGAGAGAAAAGAAATGGAGAAATTGAAAACTAAATTTGAAAATAAAAGAAAAGAGGCGGATGCGAGTTATGAAAGAGGCTTGATTCATAATTTGAATTATCGAAAACATAATTGGAAATATATTGAGGCATTTAGACTGAAAACTAAAAAACCTAGACCTCCACTTAACTATGAATTTCACTATAGAGCACAAAATAATCACTTGAAAAGCAAATTGAAAAGCACAAGAAAAAAGAATTTATTGCAAAATGAAAAAGAAATAAGGAAATTGCAAAATAAATTGCAAATTCAAAAAGACATGGAGGAATTGGAAAGGCTATTGAGAAATCAAACAAAAATAGATAGATTGCTAAATCCACGTCGATTTAAAGAGAAAGAAGAAATGGAAGAAGCTTTAGCTTTAAGCAAAAGGGGAGATGCTTATGATTCTTGTTTTTTAACAGTTGTGGGATTGGAAACTCACGTCCCTTTTGGTCCTCCAAACTCACGACTTCCCCTTTTGGAAAAGGGGTTTGCAGAAAAAGTTTTGAAAAAACTAAAAAAGAAAATTCGAAAATGGAAAAAGAGGAGTTCTATAGCTATAAAAAGATTTTTTGAGAAAAGAAACGTATTTAGAAAATTTTCAGAAAAAAGAAGAAAGAGCGCGTTCATCGAAAGCATTTTCTTTTTAAACAGAATAAAACCGAAATTTTCAAAACCAAGAAAAAATCCAAAGAGTCAAATTGGATTTCAAGAAGGATATGAATTGAATGAAACTAAAACCAAAAAAGATTTGAAAATCAAGAATTTGGCGATTGACAAAATATCCACTCCTACGGATTTGGTAAATCATTTTGGAACAAAAGCAGAAAGAACCCTGAAAAATTTGAGTAAGAAAACTAAGGTAATCAGAAATGAAATAAAAAAATGGAAAACAAAAGAAGAAAAGCAAAAAGAAAAAGGATTTCGAAATTCAGAGAGAAATATTAGCCCTAACAAACTACGTTATAATATTCAAAAATTCAAATCAATTTTACATATATTAAAAAAAAAAACTGTTCGATTAATCCGCAAATCTGATTCTTTTCTAAAAATTTGGATTGAAAAAATTTGGATTGAAAAAATTTGGATTGAAGGGATATATATCGATAGACTTTTTAATATCACTAAGATTGTGAGGATCCCTATTCAAAAATACATCTACAATAATAAAGAAAATAAGAAAGAAAAAAATCAAAAAATTGAGAAAACAAATCAAAAGAAAAAGCAAATGCATTTCATTTCTTTTCTAGAAAAGGTGAAAATTAGTAATAGCAATTTCAAGATGTTTTATGATGTAACCTCCTTGTCACAAGCATATGTATTTTACAAATTAGCAAAAGTACAAACTAGTAACTTCGACAAAAATGAAATGAAAAATGTGTTGGAAGGGTTTTTTCCGTCTAAATTAAAAGATATAAACTTTAGAGATTCTGTAATGAATCAATGGAAAAACTGGTTAAGGAGCCATTATCCATATAAATCCAATTTCTTTCAGATTAATTGGTCTGAATTAATGCTAAAAAAATGGCGAAATCGAGTCAATCAACAGCGCACAGTTCAAAATAAAGATTTAAACAAATCGAATTCAAATGAATTCGATTTATTATGGAAAGTCAAAGAGAATTATAAAAAACACAACAGATATAATCTTTTATCACATAAATCCATTAATTATCGCGGCGATAAGGAAAAAATTGGTTTTAATTACAAAACCGATAAAATGAAAAGGGAATTCTTTCATATCTTAAGAGGTACACCTTCGATAGGTGTACCTAACTCTAATTTCAATAATTATCGAGAATTAGAGGCCTTTAGAGAATCTCTAGACTCAGACGACAGGATTCTAGATTCTATAGAACTAGAGGACATTCTAAATTCTATAGAATCAGAGGGGATTCCCTATTCTAGAGAAGAAGACGACGCTCCAAATTATATGGAAGCAGGAGTGAATCTTCACAATTGGATAGATTCACTAGAATTCGAATTTACGGCGTTTGATTATTACGATTATCTAGAACTAGACCCTCTTTTTGATATGGAGAAAAGCCCGAAGAGAAAATATTTTGATTGGAGAATTTTCAACTTTAGTCGTAGAAACAAAGAAGAAATAGAATTCTGGATTAATATTAGCAAAAACAAACACAATACTGAAATTGAGAGTAAGATTTTTAAATCTAAATATCAAATAGTTGAGAAAGAAAGTGACCAAGAAAGTGACCAAGAGCCTTTTTATGACAAATATATTGATTTGTCTACGCTTGTAGAAAAAGATCCAGACTTTCTAGAAAAACCCCCACTTGAACTAGATTGGATGGGAATGAATGAGGAAATACTAGACTGTCTCGTATCAAATTGGGAATTGAGGGGCTTTTTTCCAAAATTCGAGAAACTTTACAACGCATATAGGAGAAGACCGTGGGTAATACCAATCCAATTACTTCTTTTGAATTATAATGAAAGTAGATTTAGGGAATCAGTGAATATGAAATCAATTCTCAGAATAGATAATGATTTCGTGGGGGGGAACCTCATGCTTGGAAATTCCAAGCAATTAAGACCGTCGGAGCTTGAGGAGAACCAGGAAAAAGTTACGTGGGGTTTCCAAACATATAATTACCTGTTGAAAGCTAAGACCCTATATCAAAAGACAAAAGAAGGCCAAAAAGGATGGATTAAATCCCTTATTCGACGAGGAGAATTGAGTCCGGAGCTTTGGCCGATTAATCGCAAAGCGAATGTGACTGCGGTATATCACCAATTGATCCCGGAGGGAAAACTCACTATCGAGTTGCCGCGTGGGCCGCAACCGGAATCAAGAAGAAGGATCATCGACGGGACGAGCAAGAGGAGTGAAAAATTGCTTATGTATCAAACCATAGCTACTTTATTGGTTCATAAGACCAAACAATACATTAATCAAGGATCGGGAGAAAAAAGCGATATTAATAAAGAAAATTATTGCAAATCTATTGAAAGACTTGAAAGTCTAATTAGATTTAGAAATAAAAAAGATTTCCTTGTTCCTGAAAATCTTTTATCCAGTAGAAGTCGTAGAAAGTTGAGAATGAAAATGTCTTTCAATTCAAAAAAAAAATTCCTTGTTCCTGAAAATCTTTTATCCAGTAGAAGTCGTAGAAAGTTGAGAATTCTAATGTCTTTCAATTCAAAAAAAGAAAATGATATTCATATGAATACAGAACTTTTCAAAAGTAATAATATAAAAAACAGCAGCCGCTTTAACATTATAGAAAAAAGTAAATATTTTGATAGAGAGAAAAAGAAACTACTTCAATTCAAACTTTTTCTTTGGCCCAATTTTCGATTCGAAGATTTAGCTTGTATGAACCGCTTTTGGTTTAATACAAATAATGGCAGTCGGTTCAGTATGTTAAGGATACGTATATATCCACAATTGAAAATAAAATAAAGGTACGTTTGTCATATATATATATTCTATAGCATATCTGATCTAATATAGGAAAACAAGGATATAGACACATTCCTTGTTTTCCATTCTATATTCTATTCTGATACCTGGAATTCGATTGCCTATCAATTATATCTAGAAAGGAAGCCATGGAATTTACTTTGAGATACAAAATTTGCACTTTTGTAAGTGAAGAGATATACTATCCTTTTTTCTTTCTAGCCAACTCAAAAAAAAAAGAAAAAGAAATTGTATTAATTTATAAGAAATTCTATTTGACAAAATTCGGAATTGCTAACGAATTGAAGATTTTTGTGTATAAAAAAAAAAAAAGAAAAATGAATTGACATTCAAATTATACAAATTATATTAAGAATTAATATAGACTCAAATTATAGAGAATATAAGAAAAAATAGAAAAAAAATTAAGTATAATTCAAGATAAATACGAAACCTCATATCATATGAAATAAAATAGAAATTTTTTTCTATTAAAAAAAAGAATATTAGAAAGAGTTAAAATTAATAAAATAGTAAATTTAAAAAAATTAATATTAATACATAAAATAAGTAAACTAAGAGATAAGAAGAGATACGGCCTCCTCCTACATATTTGATACCTTCCGCTATAAAGAAACTCATAACGCCGACCCCATTGGTAATTCCATCAATTACTCGTCGATCAAAAAACAGAGTAAATTCTACAAATTCTCTTATACCTTTCGTTAAAGATCGTGCATAAAAAGTATCTATGTAACCACGATTATAGCACCAATCATATATCATGTTTATTGTTTTATCCCAAAAAATTCTTTTAGGGCCCTTTTTGGCAAACAAATTGAGGAACTTAAAATGTTGTAAGGATGAATAAACCGGCTTATATAAAGAAAAAGCTATAAATATTCCAAAAAAAGCGACACTGATCGAAAAAGTAGCCTTTGTTAGAAATTCAAAAAAATCCGAAGAATTTTTTGCATTCTGATGCAAAAGGTTTAAAGATGGACTTAACAGTTTAGATAACATATCTAAATCCATCCCTTCTTGATCAAATTGATTAAAAGGAATTCCTATTGCTCCAATAAACAAAGTAAATAGTCCAAAAACTAACATTGGAAATAACATAGTATTATCTGATTCTTGCGGATAGGAAAAAATTCTTTTAGTTCCAAAATGATTAATAACAAAAGGGTGCGTCATCTTTTTTACAGTACCGTGAATTTGATATCTTTTCTTACAAAAAAAAGAAGCCCGTTCACTATTATTCATTGTTAATAAGGCTAATAAACGAATTTTTTTTTTTAACATTTTTGATTCTCCTTTACCCCATACAGATAGTGAATAGAGCGCACTACTTTTTTTACCGCTGTAATTTGTAAAATGAACATTGAAATGCCCCCCAAAAGTAAGTAAATAAACCCGAAACATATAAAAGGCAGTTAATCCCGCCGTGGAACAAGCTATTATTGCGACAATAGGTGAATACAACCAACTATCATTAAGAATTTCATCTTTAGACCAAAAACAGGCGAGGGGTGGAATACCACAAAGAGAAAGAGTTCCTACTAAAAAAGCGGTTTTTGTAATTGGAACACGTTTTGTTAAACCCCCCATAAGAATCATATTCTGGCTCTTATCTGGGGAATAGCCAACAATAGCTTCCATTGAATGAATAATGGATCCAGATCCTAAAAACAACAAGGCTTTCGAATATGCATGAGTAATCAAATGAAATAAAGCGGCTCGATAAGAGCCCATACCTAAAGCTAACATCATATAACCCAATTGAGACATTGTCGAATAGGCTAAACTTCTTTTAATATCCTTGTGAGCAAGAGCTAAAGTAGCTCCTAAAAGTATTGTTATTATCCCTATCAAAGTTATTAGATTCATTATGGAAGGTATGACTACGAAAAGAGGAAGAAGTCGAGCTACAAGAAAAATTCCCGCGGCTACCATAGTAGCCGCGTGTATCAGAGCGGAAATAGGGGTAGGCCCTTCCATAGCATCTGGTAACCAGACATGAAAAGGGAATTGCGCAGATTTAGCAATTGCACCGGAAAATAATAGGAAGGCGCACAAAGTAAAAAAGAACAATTCATTATCATTATGCGAAATAATGTTTTTTAATATTTCAAACAAATCCTTAAATTCGAAACTGCCCGTTATCCAATAAAGACCTAAAATTCCTAATAATAAACCAAAATCGCCTACACGATTAGTTACAAACGCCTTTTGACAAGCATTGGACGCAACGGGTCGTGTGAACCAAAACCCTATTAATAGATACGAGCACATTCCAACTAATTCCCAAAAAATATAGATTTGTATTAAATTCGAACTAGTAACTAATCCCAACATTGAAGTATTGAAAAAGCTCATATAAGCAAAAAATCTGAAATAGCCTTGATCATAAGACATATAACTATCACTATAAATAAGGACAAAAATTCCAACCGTAGTAATTAATATTAACAAAATTGAAGTAAGTGAGTCGATCAAATATCCAAATTCTAACGAAAAATCATTGTTAATGGTCCACGACCATATATATTGATAGATAGAACTGCGATTTATTTGGTGAATAGACAGACTGGTCGAAAAAACTAAAACTATACTTAACAATAAAATACTTGTAAAAGCCCACATACGACGAAGTTTTTTTGTTGACGCCGGGAAAAGTAGGAGTCCCATTCCTATTAACATAGGGACTGGAAGTGTAACGAAAGGTATAATCCATGAATATTGATATGTATGTTCCATAAAAAAATATCATTATTCTTAATTATTCTGAATCTTTTTCCAAATACTTCACATATTCAAATTAAAAAGTTAGAATTGGTCAAATGATATCCCAAAAATACTAGTGAAAATAGAAAAAATACCTATTCTAAAATGAAAATTGCATTTATTATTATGAATTACAATAATTTAAAAGCATTTCTATACATATAGATACATATAGAAAAAAATTTAAAAGCATTTCTATACATATAGATACATATAGAAAGAATAAAGAATTTTATCAAAAATAATACTCGATTTTTATTTGAATTTGAATCGGAATGAGAAAAAAAGAGATTGTTTTTATCAGATCCTTACGGAATTCAATAAAGAAATAATTATTGATTAATGTAGTATGATGAAAAAGGATATGAATCGAAACAGAAAAATGAAAAAGAAATGGACACGCTTTTTTATGAAGATGAAGAGAATATCATATAAAGACTAACTAAAAAGATAGATATAATAAAGAATGAGTTTTGTTTTAAGAATAGATGTCTTTTACATCCATATAGAATATTAATTACTTTCTTTTTTTTTTGAATGGCAGTTCCAAAAAAACACACTTCTATATCAAAAAAGCATATTCGAAAAAATATTTTGAAAAGAAAGAGATCTTGGGCAGCGTTGAAAGCTTTTTCCTTAGCATAAGCGCTTTCTACTGGTAATTCAAAAAGTTTTTTTGCGACAAATAAAAAAGAAAAACCTGGGCTAATTCGACTCGACTTGATATGAGAAAAGTCTAATTCCGTTTATCATTTTGAATTTCGAATATCTAATAGAAAATTTAAATCCAAAATATGGATAAAATTTTCATTCTTTAATGCTTGGAGGTAATCAATATAAAATAAAAAATGGAACTCTTTTCGCTTTATAATAATAATTCCCTTTTTTTTTCTTTCTGAAGAAGACACAAAATGTAACAAAGTTCAATTTTTTTAGGGTATTTTATCATTTTTGGGCTGGGGATTCTGATTTTCCCCATCGAGCTACTTGTCAGAATTATAAAAAATCATAACAATAATAAATAAAGAGACAAAAGAAAAAGATTTAGAAGTTTTGTATTTTTCTTTCTATTTTTATTTTAACTTTGAATGGAAAATTGAATAGAAAAGGGCAAATCTAAGGTCTTTAGTAAAAAAAAATCCGTTCTTAAAAAGAATTGAAAAAGTTTCAAACTTTTTTTAAAACTTTCTTAACTATTATTATTTGAAATAACTATAGAAAGTGGAATCCATCTTTTTTTTGCTTTCAACTCAATTAAGATTAAGAAAAAAAAGCACCTTTTACTTTTAGGTAGATCAAACTGTGTAAATTTTTAAAAATCTCGTTTAGATCATGATCATATGCTTGGGCCGAACATTGTATCAAAATATATATATTGAATTGGTCAATCTTTTTGAACAGAACTCCAAACTCTTTTATTATTATTATATAATATACCCAGGGATCAATACCTAATTGGTTTTACTAAATCCTAACAAAAGTTCTCTATACAATGAAATTCTAACGAGTAATACAAAAAAATATTTCCAGAAATCCTTAGAATGTATCACTAAAATTGGAATTTAAAATTCCATTTTTTTTTTCATTAATTTGATTGACCTCAAAAATATTCGATTGAATTGAGCCCTTTAAGTTTGACGATTGAATCAAAATAGGTTATTATGATTTTGAGCAAGCCGCTATGGTGAAATCGGTAGACACGCTGCTCTTAGGAAGCAGTGCGGAAGCATCTCGGTTCGAGTCCGAGTGGCGGCATAACGTCTTTCAATTTTCAAAAGGATACAACAAATCGTATAATGAATTGAATTCCCGAATGAAATTCCGTATTATAATTAAGGTACCCCTCCCCTTTTTACATTTTTTATGATATTTTCAACTTTAGAACATATATTAACTCATATATCTTTTTCGGTTGTTTCAATTGTAATTCTAATTCATTTGATAATTTTATTAGTCGATGAATTCATCGAACTATATGATTCGTCAGAAAAGGGTATGATAATGATTTTTTTCTCTATAACAGGATTCTTAATTACTCGTTGGATTTATTTGAAACATTTACCAATAAGTGATTTATATGAATCATTAATATTCCTTTCTTGGGGTTTCTCCATTATTCATATGGTTCCTTTTTTTAAAAAACATCAAAATTTTTTAGGCGTAATAACCGCGCCAAGTACTTTTTTTACCCAAAGCTTTGCTACTTCGAGTTTTTTAACTGATATGCATCAATCCGAAATCTTAGTACCCGCTCTCCAATCACAGTGGTTAATGATGCACGTAAGTATGATGATATTGGGCTATGCAGCTCTTTTATGCGGATCATTATTATCAGTAGCACTTCTAGTAATTCGATTTCGAAAAGTCATAAGAATTATTGAAAAGAGCAATAATTTTGTAAAAGATTCATTTTCCTTCGGCAAGATCCAATACATGACGGAAAGGAGAAATTTTTTAAGAAATATTTATTTTTTTTCTTTTAGGAATTATTACAGGTTTCAGTTGATTCAACAATTGGATAATTGGAGTTATCGTATTCTTAGTATAGGGTTTATCTTTTTAACCATAGGTATCCTTTCAGGAGCAGTCTGGGCTAATGAAACATGGGGGTCCTATTGGAATTGGGACCCAAAGGAAACTTGGGCATTTATTACTTGGGTCATATTTGCAATTTATTTGCATACTCGAACAAATAAAAATTTTGAAGGTTTCAGTTCTGCAATTGTTGCTGCTATAGGCTTTATTATAATCTGGATATGCTATTTTGGGGTTAATTTATTGGGAATAGGACTACATAGTTATGGTTCATTTACATTAACATCCAATTGAATTGAAAAAAAAGTATTGACGAATAAAACCATAGGACAACTCAGTCTCCAGTTTATATTTTTATATAATTATTCTAATTATATAAAAATATTCTAATATAATATTATATAATAATTAGAATATATAAGAAACTTCAGTTAAGCGGCGGAGAACCTTTTGAATCACTATATTACTTGATTCAAAAGGTTCTCCCAAATACCAAAGATCTTTGGTTGTAATTCTTCTTTTTTATTTAATAAAGAATAGGGTTTTTTATTAATTTTTTGTTTTATTTCTAATAACTACCTATTAAAATAATTAGATAGAATAGCACTAACCTTCTCAACGGCTAATGAGAAAACAAAATCCGGAAAAATCCCAATACCTATTACTGGTAAAAGTAGACATATCGAAACAAAAAATTCCCGCGGCCCAGAATCGAAAAAATACGAGTTTGCAGCATCAAACAGCTTGTATCCATAGAACATTTGGCGTAGTATAGATAATAAATAAATAGGAGTCAATATCATTCCAACTGCCATTACAAAAGTAATTAGTATTTTTGGTATTAAAAGATATTTTTGGCCGGTAATTATTCCAAAAAAGACTATTAATTCCGCAACAAAACCACTCATGCCCGGTAATGCAAGGGAAGCTAATGATAAGATACTGAACATCGTGAATATTTTTGGCATTAGGGTAGCCATTCCGCCCATTTCGTCAAGATAAACAAGATGTATTCTATCATAACTCGTCCCCGCCAAGAAAAAAAGTGCAGCGCCAATAAATCCATGTGATATTATTTGTAAAATAGCGCCATTGAGTCCCATATCGCTTACAGAGCAAATCCCTATAATTATGAAACCCATATGAGATACAGAGGAATAGGCGATTCTCCTTTTTAAATTTCGTTGACCAGAAGATGTTAAAGCTGCATAGATTATTTGTATTGCCCCTACTATTACCAACCAGGGAGAAAATAAAGAATGGGCGTGGGGTAATAATTCCATATTGATTCGAATCAATCCATATGCTCCCATTTTTAACAAGATTCCAGCTAGGAGCATACAAGTACTATAATGTGCTTCTCCATGGGTGTCTGGTAACCATGTATGGAAAGGTATAATCGGCGATTTGACAGCAAAAGCAACAAGAAACCCAATATAGAATAGTATTTCTAGGCTCACAGGGTATGATTGATTGGCTGATTTTTCAAAATGGAATGTTGGTTCATTGAACGCATATAAAGCGATACCCAAGGCTCCCATTAATAAAAAAATGGAACTTCCCGCAGTATACAAAATAAACTTTGTAGCTGAATAAAAACGTTTCTTTCCTCCCCACATGGATAGAAGTAGATAAACGGGAATTAATTCTAACTCCCACATAATGAAAAAAAGTAAAAGATCTTGAGAAGAAAATAATCCTACTTGGCCGCTATACATCGCTAACATCAAAAAATTAAATAATCGGGAATCCCGAGTAACTGGCCGAGCCGCTAAAGTAGCTAAAGTCGTGATAAATCCTGTCAATAAAATGGGTCCTATCGAGAGTCCATCTATTCCCAATCGCCAATCAAAATTCAAAAAATCGATCCACTTATAATCCTCTGCTAATTGAATTAATGGATCGTCCAATTGAAAATAATAAGAGAAAGCATAGGTCATTAAAAGAAGTTCTAATATACAGATAGAAATAGTATACCACCTAATTATCTTATTTCCTTTATGAGGCAAAAATAAAATAAAGCAACCCGCAGATATTGGAAAAACGACAAATGTTGTTGACCAAGGAAAAGAATTCGTGGTAAAAACAAGATACATTTGGGCCACAAAAACCCGTACTTGAAAACCTAATATTAGGTTTTCAAGTACGGGTTTTTGTCGGTAAACAAAAAAACAAATGGGTTCAAGTGGCTTTTTATGGAAAGGATCAATAAGCTAGACCCATGCTTCGAGTTGTTTCATGCCATAAATAAACTCGTACACTCAGGAAATCCGTTGGGCAGGCGGATTCACATCTCTTACAACCAACACAATCTTCTGTTCTTGGCGCGGAAGCTATTTGTTTAGCTTTACATCCGTCCCAAGGTATCATTTCTAATACATCCGTGGGGCAGGCCCGAACACATTGAGTGCACCCTATACATGTATTATAAATTTTTACTGAGTGTGACATTGGATCTATTAATTTTTTTTAATGTCATAAATTTTCGACCTAGTAAATTCCTAAATTTGTCATATATTTAGACACCAGATGAATCAACGATTTTCCAGAATTTGTCTATTCAATATTTCATTCCGCATCGATTCATAAGATAAAGCCAAGATACTTTAATTTTTTCTATTTTCACAAACACCATCAGATACATTATGTATCAGAGATACCAATTCAAATTCAAATTAATGAATATGAGCATTCTATTTTAAATGATCAATATTACTTATTCAACAAATTGGATTGATTAATACGAATTGATTTTCGATTACGATAAATTGACGAAACGATAGCCGGTCCAATAGCTGCTTCAGCGGCTGCGATAGATATAACAAAAATTGCAAAAATATTTCCTTTTAATTGACGACTATCAAAAAAACCAGAAAATATTACGAAATTCATATTAACAGCATTTAGTATAAGTTCAAGACACATAAGGGCTCTAACCATATTTCGACTCGTAATCAATCCATAGATACCGATAGAAAATAAATAGGCACTGAAAACAAGTACATGTTCGAGCATCATAGGCCAACTCCTTATAAATTTCGATTTATTTCAATATAAACAATGAATCAAAATTCAAGATTAACAAATAGGATTAACTACAATTAAGAATATTACAAGTACAGAGCAAAGACATATATTAGTAATAGGTCGAATAAAAGGAGTTTTATTCTGAATAATCTTCAAATCGAATTGGCAAAAAATATATGTGATAATCTCGAACAGAGTGAAATTGGTATTGTGGTTACTAATTTTACAGATTTATGGCTGACGAGCCACAGTAATCGCACCTATCAAAGCAATTAAAAGAATTATTGAAATGAATTCAAACGGAAGAAAAAAATCTGTTGATAAATGAATTCCAATTTGTTGGCCGTTACTTATTAAATCTTGTTCGAGAATCTGATTTGCTCTTGTAGTCCAAATAATCCCGTACCATGTCGTATCTGAAATAAAAGTAATTAATAAAACAAAAATACTTGTAGAAACTAGGGAGGTGACCCCATTTCCAACAGCCCAAAGATTAAAACCTTTTGAATACTCTGGACCATTCATGAACATTACAGTAAATAGAATTAGAACATTTATAGCTCCTACATAAATAAGGAGCTGCGCAGCTGCTACAAAATGAGAATTTGATAAAATATAAAATAAGGATATACAAACAAGAACGAATGCCAAAGAAAAGGCAGAATAAATTGGATTAGTAAGTAATACCACTCCGAGACCTCCGAATATCAGACCTAATCCCAGAAAGACTAAAAGAAAATCATGTATTGGTCCAGATAAATCCATTGTACATAAAATACAAGATAAAAAACTTTAATTATTTTTTCATGACCTTATTGACTCCGACCAGGAAAAAAAACTATTTAAAATGATAATAGGTTTCTAATTGAATTCCACCCCTTGGGGTGGAACTTACTGTGGATACAACCATTGGACTAATCCCACTCTTTCTCGAACAGGTAAAGACTCTTATTTTGATTTTAAAATAATTATAGATATAATTCTAACTCATAGAATTAGAACTCAATTATTATAATATAACTCTATTAATATATTTTAAATCAAAATTAAAGCAGGATGGAATTATTACCAACCAATCATCAAATCAATAGTAATAATTAGGGTTTGTAATTTTTGTAGTTATTGACCAAACAAAATGAAAGAAACTTCATTCTATACTTATAAGTTTAGATAAAAAATCTATATATATATCTATATATATATAGATAAATATACAATATATATCTTTATAAATATATAAATTCTAAATATAGAAATAGAAATCTTAATGGAGTAATTCAAAATTACTCTTTCTTTAATTACTCTTTATTTAATTAATCTTTAATCATTAATCCATTAATCAAAGGCAATTTTTCCATTTTTTTGAGGCGAATTCAAAATAGTTCGAATTGTATAATCTTCAATTGCTGACATTGGTAAACGACCTAAAGCAATTTGATTATAATTCAATTCGTGACGATTATAAGTGGAAAGTTCATATTCTTCAGTCATTGATAAACAATTTGTTGGGCAATACTCAACGCAGTTGCCACAAAATATACAGATTCCGAAATCAATACTGTAATTAAACAACCGTTTTTTTCGAATGTCAGTTTCCAATTTCCAATCAACAAGAGGTAGATCTATAGGACATACGCGAACACATACTTCACAAGCAATGCATTTATCAAATTCGAAATGGATTCGACCACGGAAGCGCTCGGATGTGATTAATTTTTCATAAGGATATTGAATAGTTACCGGTAAACGATTTGCGTGAGATAAGGTAATCATGAAACTTTGACCAATGTATCTTGCAGCTCGTATGGTTTGTTGACCATAATTAATGAACCCAATTACCATGGGGAACATATCGTGAATTTTTATGAATAATTTTATGTTTGTTTCTTTATCTTGTTTGAGATAAGTCATGAATATAGAAAAGTCTCGCTTTTTTTATAGTGAAAGGAGTTGAAAAGAGGTTGTTAATAATAGATTACCAAGGGAAATAGGTAAAAGAAATTTCCATCCAAGATTTAATAGTTGGTCTATTCTTAGTCTAGGCAAAGTCCATCTTGTTGTGATAGGAATGAATAAGAGCAAAAAAGTTTTAACCAATGTAATAAAAATGCCTATTGTTATTGTAAAGACTTCACTTATTTTATTTATTTCAAATAATTCCGGAACGAATATGTACGGAATAGAGATATTCCAACCGCCCAAGTAAAGAACTGTTACAAATAAGGAGGAAACTAATAGGTTTAGATAGGAAGCAAGATAAAATAAACCAAATTTGATACCTGAATATTCAGTTTGATAACCTGCTACTAACTCTTCTTCCGCTTCTGGTAAATCAAAAGGTAATCTCTCACATTCTGCTAGGGAAGAAATAAAAAAAATGATAAACCCTACAGGTTGTCTCCACAAATTCCACCCCCAAAAACTATATTTTGATTGTGCCTCAACTATATCAACTGTACTTAAACTGTTAGATAATCATAGTCGATGATAACATCACTGTTACTATCGCTATTGCAGAACCGTACATGAGATTTTCACCTCATACGGCTCCTGGAAGGTCTTAAATAAATATAAGAAGGACTAGATGATATTATTTATCTCTACATATTTGTATCTATTTGTAGTATAAATAAGATTAAAATCTATGAAACATCCCCAAATTCGACCAATGCAATTCTGTCTGTTAGAATACTAAATAAAGTACTTCGGAATCAATCTTATCCTTTAAAAAATTTTCTTTTTCTTTCTTTAGCAATAACTTAAACCCTTCAATAAAATACTCGTTGTAGAAATGTTAATATATATTGACACTTTTTGTTTTCAATTACGAAAAAGAATTAGACATTCTATTAGTTTAGTTCATGAATTATGATATGAATTCGATTTCTACGAATATACATAGATATAAGAAAAAAAAGAAGAAAAAAGATCTTTCTGTTTTTTTTTGTTTCTATTCTTCTTTCTAAAATAAAAAAAGAAAGGATTCCTTCGTTTTTGATAGTTATTTCTTTAATCATGCGGTAGGGGCATACTCTGAATCGGAATCGTGGGGAGTACTGCTTTAGCATTTCTACTAATTGAAAGCCCCAATTCATATTCTTTAATTATATTATGAAGAAATACCCTATTGGATAATTTCAAAAATCCCTATTACTAATCCTTTGTGTATCTTGGTGTTCCTAACCACGCACCTATTTTTGTTCAATTGTTCGTTTGCATTATGGTAATACTTAGAAATAATAGTAAAAACTCGATAGAATCGGTTTTTTGAACCCGCTTCAAGCCAGGATGACTAATCAACCAATCTTGGGGCAAATGGTCTCATTTTCTTATGTTTATTTTTTTATTATTCTTGTACATCAGAAATGAGGCTCCATTTTTTTACTGCAAATTTCAAAGCTGTTTTCTTTCACTCATATAGCTATCCAATTTAGTTCATCAATTCAAATGATGAATAAAAAATGAGAGGATATTCCTTCAAAAGATTTCTCTTCTTTATTCCTAAAAAAAATAAAAGGAATAGAAAATCTTTTTTAACGAATCGCACGTAGAGATATGGATAATACACAGAGAGTCAATGGTATTTCATAACTAATGGATTGAGCCGCAGCTCGTAGACCACCTAAAAAGGAATATTTATTATTTGATCCATATCCCGACATAAGAAGTCCAAGGGGAGCAGTGCTTGAAATGGCAATCCATAAAAAAATACCGATATTTAGATCTGCTAAAACAAGGCGATAACTAAAAGGAATTACTGAATAACTTAATAGAGTCGATATGGTTGCTATGGCCGGTCCGATAGTGAACAAGGGAGTATCCCCTCTAGATGGAAAAATATTTTCTTTGAAAAGTAGTTTTGTTCCATCCGCTAGAGCTTGAAGAACTCCTAAAGGTCCAGCATATTCAGGCCCAATACGTTGTTGTATCCCTGCCGAGATTTCTCTTTCTAACCATACAATTACTAGTAAGCCTATCGTTATTGCCAATACAAGAGTCAAAATAGGGCCAAGTAGCCCCACAATTTCATAAGCCTCCTTTAAGTATTCCAATTTGGAAAAGGAATTAATAGCTTGTACTTTTGTTGTATTAATTATCATTTCAACGATCAACTTCTCCCATAATGATATCTATGCTCCCTAATATTGTCATAATATCAGCCAATTTCATTCTTTTAACTAATTGAGGAAGAATTTGCAAATTGATAAAACCCGGTGGACGAATTTTCCATCTCCAAGGAAACCCAGTCTGATCCCCTATCAAATAAATTCCCAATTCTCCCTTTGGTGCTTCTACTCTTACATAAAGTTCCTGTTTGGTCAATTCAAAAGTAGGAGAAGTTTTTTTACTAATGAATCGGTATTCAAAATCGTTCCATTGTGGATCACTTTTTCTAGAAAAATCCAAACGTCTGGTTTCTAAATTTTCAAGGCCCCCCCCCGGAATTCCTTCCAAAGCCTGTTGAATAATTTTTATGGATTCAGTCATTTCACCAATTCGGACCAAATAACGAGATAATGAATCCCCTTCTTTTTGCCATTGGACTTCCCAATCAAATTCATCATAACACTCATAATGATCAATTTTACGAAGATCCCATTGTATTCTAGAAGCTCGTAACATTGGTCCCGACAACCCCCAGTTTATTGCTTCCTCTGCACTAATAATACCCACTCCCTCAACTCGTTTTAAAAAAATGGGATTCCGCGTTATAAGTTTTTGATATTCAGCAACTCCTGTTAAAAAATAATCACAAAAATCTAAACATTTATCTAGCCAACCATAAGGTAGATCCGCTGCTACTCCTCCGATACGAAAAAAATTATGCATCATTCTCATACCTGTAGCTGCTTCAAATAAATCATATATTAACTCTCTTTCTCGAAAAATATAGAAAAAAGGAGTTTGTGCACCAATATCCGCCATAAAAGGGCCAAGCCATAAGAGATGAGAAGCTATACGACTCAACTCTAACATAATTACTCTGAGATAGCTGGCTCTTTTAGGTACTTGAATATTTCCAATATGTTCTGGCCCATTTACTGTTATTGCTTCTGCGAACATAGTCGCTAAATAATCCCAACGTGTTACATAAGGCAAATATTGTATAATTGTTCGGTTTTCTGCTATTTTTTCCATTCCTCTGTGTAAATAACCTAATATTGGCTCACAGTCAATAACATCTTCACCATCTAGAGTAAGGATTAGTCGAAGAACACCATGCATTGATGGGTGATGGGGGCCCATATTGACTATCAAAAAATCTTTTCTTTTAGCTGGTACATTCATAGTGATTTCCTCGATTCATTCTTCTATGAATTGCTGAAGACGAAAAGAAATTCATCAAAATTCAAGATCGAATAAATCAAATAATTTAATTTCAAATTACGGCGTTTTTGACTCCCGAATAGCCAACCGGCTAATTAATTTTTTATAACGTAGTGCATCTTTCTTTGCCAAATAAGATAGTAGTCGTCGGCGTTTTTCTAGAATTTTCCGCAAACCTCTTTGAGATAAATAGTCTTTTCTGTGCAATTCTAAATGTGGAGTAAGTCTTTGTATCTTATTAGTAAAGCTTACTATTTGAAATTCAACGGATCCTGGGTTTTTCTCCTTGTTTTCTTGTGAAATAAAGATGAGTGAATTTTTTACCATAAAACGAAATCCTCCTTGTATCGCTCATTTTTAAAACAGTTTTATTGATCAGGACTAATAACAAAAAATGGAATAAGAATAATTTGAATGTCAATTCATTTTTCTTTTTTTTTTTTTATACACAAAAATCTTCAATTCGTTAGCAATTCCGAATTTTGTCAAATAGAATTTCTTATAAATTAATACAATTTCTTTTTCTTTTTTTTTTGAGTTGGCTAGAAAGAAAAAAGGATAGTATATCTCTTCACTTACAAAAGTGCAAATTTTGTATCTCAAAGTAAATTCCATGGCTTCCTTTCTAGATATAATTGATAGGCAATCGAATTCCAGGTATCAGAATAGAATATAGAATGGAAAACAAGGAATGTGTCTATATCCTTGTTTTCCTATATTAGATCAGATATGCTATAGAATATATATATATGACAAACGTACCTTTATTTTATTTTCAATTGTGGATATATACGTATCCTTAACATACTGAACCGACTGCCATTATTTGTATTAAACCAAAAGCGGTTCATACAAGCTAAATCTTCGAATCGAAAATTGGGCCAAAGAAAAAGTTTGAATTGAAGTAGTTTCTTTTTCTCTCTATCAAAATATTTACTTTTTTCTATAATGTTAAAGCGGCTGCTGTTTTTTATATTATTACTTTTGAAAAGTTCTGTATTCATATGAATATCATTTTCTTTTTTTGAATTGAAAGACATTAGAATTCTCAACTTTCTACGACTTCTACTGGATAAAAGATTTTCAGGAACAAGGAATTTTTTTTTTGAATTGAAAGACATTTTCATTCTCAACTTTCTACGACTTCTACTGGATAAAAGATTTTCAGGAACAAGGAAATCTTTTTTATTTCTAAATCTAATTAGACTTTCAAGTCTTTCAATAGATTTGCAATAATTTTCTTTATTAATATCGCTTTTTTCTCCCGATCCTTGATTAATGTATTGTTTGGTCTTATGAACCAATAAAGTAGCTATGGTTTGATACATAAGCAATTTTTCACTCCTCTTGCTCGTCCCGTCGATGATCCTTCTTCTTGATTCCGGTTGCGGCCCACGCGGCAACTCGATAGTGAGTTTTCCCTCCGGGATCAATTGGTGATATACCGCAGTCACATTCGCTTTGCGATTAATCGGCCAAAGCTCCGGACTCAATTCTCCTCGTCGAATAAGGGATTTAATCCATCCTTTTTGGCCTTCTTTTGTCTTTTGATATAGGGTCTTAGCTTTCAACAGGTAATTATATGTTTGGAAACCCCACGTAACTTTTTCCTGGTTCTCCTCAAGCTCCGACGGTCTTAATTGCTTGGAATTTCCAAGCATGAGGTTCCCCCCCACGAAATCATTATCTATTCTGAGAATTGATTTCATATTCACTGATTCCCTAAATCTACTTTCATTATAATTCAAAAGAAGTAATTGGATTGGTATTACCCACGGTCTTCTCCTATATGCGTTGTAAAGTTTCTCGAATTTTGGAAAAAAGCCCCTCAATTCCCAATTTGATACGAGACAGTCTAGTATTTCCTCATTCATTCCCATCCAATCTAGTTCAAGTGGGGGTTTTTCTAGAAAGTCTGGATCTTTTTCTACAAGCGTAGACAAATCAATATATTTGTCATAAAAAGGCTCTTGGTCACTTTCTTGGTCACTTTCTTTCTCAACTATTTGATATTTAGATTTAAAAATCTTACTCTCAATTTCAGTATTGTGTTTGTTTTTGCTAATATTAATCCAGAATTCTATTTCTTCTTTGTTTCTACGACTAAAGTTGAAAATTCTCCAATCAAAATATTTTCTCTTCGGGCTTTTCTCCATATCAAAAAGAGGGTCTAGTTCTAGATAATCGTAATAATCAAACGCCGTAAATTCGAATTCTAGTGAATCTATCCAATTGTGAAGATTCACTCCTGCTTCCATATAATTTGGAGCGTCGTCTTCTTCTCTAGAATAGGGAATCCCCTCTGATTCTATAGAATTTAGAATGTCCTCTAGTTCTATAGAATCTAGAATCCTGTCGTCTGAGTCTAGAGATTCTCTAAAGGCCTCTAATTCTCGATAATTATTGAAATTAGAGTTAGGTACACCTATCGAAGGTGTACCTCTTAAGATATGAAAGAATTCCCTTTTCATTTTATCGGTTTTGTAATTAAAACCAATTTTTTCCTTATCGCCGCGATAATTAATGGATTTATGTGATAAAAGATTATATCTGTTGTGTTTTTTATAATTCTCTTTGACTTTCCATAATAAATCGAATTCATTTGAATTCGATTTGTTTAAATCTTTATTTTGAACTGTGCGCTGTTGATTGACTCGATTTCGCCATTTTTTTAGCATTAATTCAGACCAATTAATCTGAAAGAAATTGGATTTATATGGATAATGGCTCCTTAACCAGTTTTTCCATTGATTCATTACAGAATCTCTAAAGTTTATATCTTTTAATTTAGACGGAAAAAACCCTTCCAACACATTTTTCATTTCATTTTTGTCGAAGTTACTAGTTTGTACTTTTGCTAATTTGTAAAATACATATGCTTGTGACAAGGAGGTTACATCATAAAACATCTTGAAATTGCTATTACTAATTTTCACCTTTTCTAGAAAAGAAATGAAATGCATTTGCTTTTTCTTTTGATTTGTTTTCTCAATTTTTTGATTTTTTTCTTTCTTATTTTCTTTATTATTGTAGATGTATTTTTGAATAGGGATCCTCACAATCTTAGTGATATTAAAAAGTCTATCGATATATATCCCTTCAATCCAAATTTTTTCAATCCAAATTTTTTCAATCCAAATTTTTAGAAAAGAATCAGATTTGCGGATTAATCGAACAGTTTTTTTTTTTAATATATGTAAAATTGATTTGAATTTTTGAATATTATAACGTAGTTTGTTAGGGCTAATATTTCTCTCTGAATTTCGAAATCCTTTTTCTTTTTGCTTTTCTTCTTTTGTTTTCCATTTTTTTATTTCATTTCTGATTACCTTAGTTTTCTTACTCAAATTTTTCAGGGTTCTTTCTGCTTTTGTTCCAAAATGATTTACCAAATCCGTAGGAGTGGATATTTTGTCAATCGCCAAATTCTTGATTTTCAAATCTTTTTTGGTTTTAGTTTCATTCAATTCATATCCTTCTTGAAATCCAATTTGACTCTTTGGATTTTTTCTTGGTTTTGAAAATTTCGGTTTTATTCTGTTTAAAAAGAAAATGCTTTCGATGAACGCGCTCTTTCTTCTTTTTTCTGAAAATTTTCTAAATACGTTTCTTTTCTCAAAAAATCTTTTTATAGCTATAGAACTCCTCTTTTTCCATTTTCGAATTTTCTTTTTTAGTTTTTTCAAAACTTTTTCTGCAAACCCCTTTTCCAAAAGGGGAAGTCGTGAGTTTGGAGGACCAAAAGGGACGTGAGTTTCCAATCCCACAACTGTTAAAAAACAAGAATCATAAGCATCTCCCCTTTTGCTTAAAGCTAAAGCTTCTTCCATTTCTTCTTTCTCTTTAAATCGACGTGGATTTAGCAATCTATCTATTTTTGTTTGATTTCTCAATAGCCTTTCCAATTCCTCCATGTCTTTTTGAATTTGCAATTTATTTTGCAATTTCCTTATTTCTTTTTCATTTTGCAATAAATTCTTTTTTCTTGTGCTTTTCAATTTGCTTTTCAAGTGATTATTTTGTGCTCTATAGTGAAATTCATAGTTAAGTGGAGGTCTAGGTTTTTTAGTTTTCAGTCTAAATGCCTCAATATATTTCCAATTATGTTTTCGATAATTCAAATTATGAATCAAGCCTCTTTCATAACTCGCATCCGCCTCTTTTCTTTTATTTTCAAATTTAGTTTTCAATTTCTCCATTTCTTTTCTCTCCGTTTCCCTTTTCTTTATCAATATATTTTTCAATTTCTCTATTTCTTTTTTCTCCTTTTGTTTTTGCTTTTTCAAATTCTCCCTTTCTTTTTTCTTTCTCAATTTCTCCATTTCTTTTTGCTTTTTCTTTTTCTCCTTGTCTTTTTTCTTTTGCAATTTCTCCTTTTGTTTTTGCTTTTTCTTTTTCTCCTTGTCTTTTTTCTTTTTCTCCTTGTCTTTTTTCTTTTGCAATTTCTCCTTTTGTTTTTGCTTTTTCTTTTTCTCCTTTTCTATTTTCTTTTTCAATTTCTCCATTTCTTTTTTCTTTTTCAATTTCTTCATTTCTTTTCTCTTTCTCAATATATCTTTCATTTTCCATTTCTCCATTTCTTTTTGCTTTTTCAATAGATTTTTCTTTTTCAATTTCTCCATTTTTTCTTTCTTTTTCAATTTCTCCATTTGTTTTTGCTTTTTCAATTTCTCCTTTTCTTTTTTCTTTTTCAATTTCTCCTTTTCTTTTTTCTTTTTCAATTTCTCCTTTTCTATTTTCTTTTTCAATAGATTTTTCTTTTTCAATTTCTCCATTTTTTTTTTCTTTTTCAATTTCTTTTTCTTTTTCAATTTCTCCATTTCTTTTTTCTTTTTCAATTTCTCCTTTTCTTTTTTCTTTTTCAATAGATTTTGCTTTTTCAATTTCTCCATTTGTTTTTTCTTTTTCAATTTCTCCTTTTCTATTTTCTTTTTCAATTTCTCCATTTCTTTTTTCTTTTTCAATTTCTTCATTTCTTTTCTCTTTTTCGATATATCTTTCATTTTCCATTTCTCCATTTCTTTTTGCTTTTTCAATAGATTTTTCTTTTTCAATTTCTCCATTTTTTCTTTCTTTTTCAATTTCTCCATTTGTTTTTGCTTTTTCAATTTCTCCTTTTCTATTTTCTTTTGCAATTTCTTTTTCTTTTTGATTTGATCTTTATGTTTTTGGAGGAATTTTAGTTTAAGTTTAGGGCTATGCCAAGGTCTTAGACGAAAGGGAAATAGGATTTTTATTTGAAGACCTACGTCTAACCATTCTTTCGGCAATTTTGTTTCTGATACTGGAGTTCCATCATAAGTGCATAACAAATGCGTTTCGTTTTTCCAATATTGGAAATCCTCCGACCATTCGGGAGTTTGGAATAAGAGGATCCGAATGATGTTTTTAGCTATTATTAATGCAGGTATTAGAATAGATTTTCGAAAATACGATTGGAATAATAAAATAAAAGTTCTGCTTATTTGATTTAGCCACTCGCTTTCCCACTCTTCGATTGCGGTTAGTCGGTAGTCTTCTGCCATCTCTTCTGCTAGTTCCCGTACTAGCTCGCGGTCTTCCATTTCTTGTTCTTCTATTTTTCTTTGTTTAATTGCTTCTTCTTTCTTTTCCAGTCTCTCCCTTTCTTTCGTTTTATTCTCTGTAGTGTTTTTCTCTGTATAAGTCAAACCTAAAATTTGGACTACTACTTTTGGAGTTAGAAATGGAGCTAGAAACACCATTTTTATCCGCTCGGAAATATAATTAAAACTGGCAAAAAGGAAAGCAAGAAGATCTTCTGTTCTCTCCAAAAAGAGAAGACTATGTAAATGCACTTGATATAATGGATAAAGAGACGATTTGCGCCTTTTCGCTAGCTTCGTGTTTTTTGGTATACGTCGGCCCGAGTAGTAGAGCAGGGTCTCTGGATATTCTAGTACAGATATTGACTGGTTTTCACGAAGAATGCCCGCTGTAAAAGCTGCTTGATCATCATCATTATTGATAAAAACGTCTACACGTCTGCTTCCTCGTAACCAAGGGTAAGCTGGAGGATTCCGGATTTCGATTTCTCTGGGCTCGTAGCTTATTATGTTATCTTTGTTTCTGACTTGGGTCTTTCTTATATCTAGTATAAGTTTAGTGAATAAAGAGTCTAAAATTTGTATTCGATCTTCTAAATCGATTTTTTCTTCTTTGTGATCTGAAAATAGTGATTTTCCAGCAAATTCAAATTCATTAATTAAGTTAAAAGCAAATTCATTAACTAAGTCAAAAAAATAAGAAATTTTTATTGAGAATGATTTTCTATTAAATGTATCTATTTTTTGTTCAAATTCTTGATCAAATTCTTGATAATCAAATTCTTGATAATTAGTAGT